AGAAAGACAGGGTTAACTGAGGCTGTTCAAACAGGCATAGGCCAATTAAACGGTATTCCCGTAGCAATTGGGGTTATGGATTTTCAGTTTATGGGGGGTAGTATGGGATCTGTAGTCGGGGAGAAAATTACCCGTTTGATCGAGTATGCTACCAAAAAATTTCTACCTCTTATTCTAGTGTGTGCTTCTGGGGGTGCACGTATGCAAGAAGGAAGTTTGAGCTTGATGCAAATGGCTAAAATATCTTCTGCTTTATACGATTATCAATCAAATAAAAAACTATTTTATGTACCAATTCTTACATCTCCGACTACGGGTGGGGTGACAGCTAGTTTTGGTATGTTGGGAGATATCATTATTGCCGAACCCAATGCCTACATTGCATTTGCGGGTAAAAGAGTAATTGAACAAACATTGAATAAAACAGTACCCGAAGGGTCACAAGCGGCCGAATATTTATTTCAGAAAGGCTTATTCGATCTAATCGTACCACGTAATCCTTTAAAAAGCGTTCTGAGTGAGTTATTTCAACTCCACGCTTTCTTTCCTTTGAATCAAAATTCAAAGAGTATTAAGTTTAATTAGTTTTTTGTAGTAAACACGTAGTTAGTTTATCGGACTCAAAGTAAGAATAAGACGAATGGGGTTTTCTTTAGTGACTTAAGATCTATAAGATCTAATTGTAGAAAGAATCACAAGTTGCATATAATTTTTCTTTTTTTTTTTTACTAATATTTCTGATTACTAGATATTCATGATTATGAATCAGTAAGCCTCTAGAAAAGAATGAATTCTTGCTTTTGTGAAATTAGGCGAAGTTCATCTTCCCCTCTTACGTATGTATTATCGAATAAATTCAAATATAGAAAATATATAATTGTGTATTTTTCTATATCCCTCATTTTGACTAAGAAGCCTAGAGATCTTTCGGTAATTTGTAAAAAACCTTTTCTTTATTAAAAATTAAATTAGAAGACAAGAACAAACGAATAAGAATAGAGGAAGAATAAGAAACTAAATTATCATACATATCTTTTATGTCGAAAGATGAATAAGTCCATTTATTTAGTTCTACATTCCTTGCACTTATTATATATACTCACTTAGATATATACTTTGATCTATATTAATTAAAATGAAAATCTCATAATTACAATATACTAATTAGAATCGAATTTTAGAATCGAATTAATAAGAATTCTAGAATTAGAATTCTTAATTGAAAATTATTAAATTAATTATAATTCTTACAAGATATATTTATAAGAATAGAAACAATATAATAATATTAGGTACAAATAGTAAATCGAGGTATTCATTCTATGATAACTTTCAACTTTCCCTCTTTTTTTGTGCCTTTAGTAGGCCTAGTATTTCCGACAATGGCAATGGCTTCTTTATTTCTTTATGTTCAAAAAAACAAGATTGTTTAGATCTGATAGTACTAAATCTCATTTTTTTTTGAACTTAAATAACAACTATTTATTGGAATATGGTATAACATGGGGTTTCTGCTGAACAGAAATCGAACATACATAAATATAAATGAAAGCGCTTTTATACATACAGAAAATGCTACATGGGTAAATGAATTCTAGCTATTTTCAACTAGAACCAGGATTGGCGGATGTCTAAAATGGAAAGACCGTATATTAATATGTATGTCGATATCCTTAGTAGGGTCATGAAGTGAAGAGGTTTTTTTCATCTAACGAATTTTATGAACTATTACTAAAGGTTCACATCAAAATAGTGCTAGTTGATGAGAGTTATTTCGGAAACAAAAACGGTAAAATTAAATGCATTGGGTTAGGCTCTCAATTCCAATAAAATGAAATCAGATCAAGTATGAGTTGGCAATCAGAACATATATGGATAGAACTTATAAGGGGGTCTCGAAAAATAAGTAATTTTTGCTGGGCCATTATCCTTTTTTTAGGTTCATTAGGCTTCTTATTGGTTGGAACTTCCAGTTATCTTGGTAAAAATTTGATATCTTTATTTCCGTCTCAACAAATCATTTTTTTTCCACAAGGGCTCGTAATGTCTTTTTATGGGGTCGCGGGTCTTTTTATTAGCGCCTATTTATGGTGTACAATTTCGTGGAATGTAGGTAGTGGTTATGATCGATTCGATAGAAAAGAAGGAATAGTGTGTATTTTTCGTTGGGGATTCCCTGGAAAAAATCGTCGTGTCTTCCTGCGATTTCTGATAAACGATATTCAGTCTGTCCGAATAGAAGTTAAAGAGGGTATTTATGCTCGTCGTGTTCTTTATATGGAAATCCGAGGACAGGGGGCCATTCCCTTGACGCGCACTGATGAGAATTTTACGCCACGAGAAATTGAACAAAAAGCTGCCGAATTGGCCTATTTCTTGCGTGTACCAATTGAAGTTTTTTGAGAAATGAACTAAAGAATGAATGCTTTATCAGCAGGAGAGAAAAAGTCAAAAATCCTCTTTTTTTCTCTAACATAACTTCACTGAAGTTTCTTCAGAA